TTTTTCTTGGCGGGAACGACTTATGATAGAATCCGCCTTGTTTATCTTGACGAAATGGGCGGAATAGCTATTCCAATGCCAAAAATGTTCACGATGTTCAGTAGCTTTTCGATGGCTTCCCTTGCATTACCAGGTATGAGTGGTTTTGTTGCCGAATTGATAGTATTTTTTGGAATAATTACCGGCCAAAAATATCTTTTAATTCCAAAACTACTAATTACTTTTGTAATGGCAATTGGAATTATATTAACTCCTATTTATTCATTATCTATGCCACGCCAGATGTTCTATGGATACAAGCTATTTAACGCCCCGAAGGATTCTTTTTTTGATTCTGGACCGCGAGAGTTATTTCTTTCGATCTCCATCTTTTTACCCGTAATAGGTATTGGTATATACCCCGATTTCGTTCTTTCATTAGCAGTTGACAAGGTCGAAGTTATTCTATCTAATTTTTTTTATAGATAATTGGATGACTGAAATAAAAAAACCTATGTTTGTTTTTAAAAACATTCTTGGACAATGAAAAAAAGAAGACTTTTTTTCTTCTCTTAACTTAAGAATTAAGTAAAAACAATGAAATTGAACTACATATGGTAGAAAACCGTGTGAATCATCAATACAATATTTGATTCACACGGTCCGCATGCTGGTTCATACAATGCGTCGCCCGCTCTTGTATTTGTAATAACTTGTCTTGAATTCAATTAAATGTTGATGGAAAAGAACCATAACTATGTAACCCTATTCCTAATAGATTGACCCCAAAATAGCATATCCAAATTATAAGAAAACCTATAGACGCTACAATTGCAGAATTTGGACCCCGCAAATTTCTATTTGTTCGAGTATGTAAATAAATTGCAAATACGATCCAAGTAATAAATGCCCAAGTTTCTTTTGGATCCCAATTCCAATAGGACCCCCACGCTTCATTAGCCCATACCGCTCCCGAAAGGATTCCTATGGTTAAAAAAGTAAATCCTAAACTAATAACCCGATAACTCCAATAATCCAATTGTTGAATCAATTGGGACCTGTAATAATTTTTAGCACAAAAAAACGAAGTATTTTCGACAACATTTTCACCCAAGAAAAATGACTCGTTTAAAAAACCATTGCTCTTATAAAAAAGCTTTCTGTTTTTTCGAAATGTAATCACTAGAAGTGCTACTGATAATAACGATCCACATAAAAGGGCTGCATAGCCCAATATCATCATACTTACGTGCATTATTAACCACTCAGATTGAAGAGCAGGTACTAATATTCCAGATTGGTGTATTTCAGTTAAAATACCTGAAGTAGCAAAGCCTTGGGTCAAAATAGCACTTGGTCCAGTTATTTTACTTAAAATTAAAACATTTTTTTTGAAATATGGAATTATATGAATAAGGGAGAAACTCCATGAAAGGAAAATTAATGATTCATATAAATCGCTTAGTGGGAAATGTCCTGAAGAAATCCAACGAGTAACTAATAATCCTGTTATACAGAAAAAAGTAACTATTATGCCCTTTTCTGACGAATCGTATAGTTTTACAATTTCATCGACTAAAAAGGTTATCAAATGAATTGTAATTACAATTGAAACGATCGAAAAGGAAATGTGAGTTAATATATGCTCTAAGGTTGAAAATATCATAAAAAATCTTAAAAAAGAAGAGTCCCTTAATTACATAATTCTAAAATGGAAATCGGGAATTGAATTCATTATAAGATCTATTTATCCTTTTTAGAAGATGCTATGCCGCCACTCGGACTCGAACCGAGATGCATTAGCACTGCTTCCTAAGAGCAGCGTGTCTACCAATTTCACCATAGCGGCTTGTCTTGAACTCATAATAGCCTATGAATAAGCAATCGTCGAGATTGAGTAAGCTATTTTAGTTTAGTAATGATTCAAATGGATCAATAACAATAAAAAGTTGTTCAAATAGGAATTTGAGGTTGAAGGTTCATTATTTTTGATTTGAGTTTAGAGTCTTAGTTTTTTTTATTTAACCTGGGACTTTCCTATATTTTATACTTTCCTCGAATTCAACTCTTGTAACTAAACCGTTCTATACTTCTATACTCAATTAAGGAATAGAGTTCAAAAAGTTTTTGTTTTCATTGTTTAAGCAGCAATTTCTTATTTTTTTTTCATAAATCTAAAATAAAACAAAAAAGGGATTTTGACGACAAAATAGAAAGAAAAGAACCAATTTTGCATCGCTAAAAATTCACAATTAGTCATACAAAATTTCATTAAGCAATTTTCTCTATTGGGTTAAGGGCAAGATATACATGGGGGTCTATATAATAATTCAGAGAAAATAAAAAGTGAGAAAGTTCGAGAAAACAAAAAGGTTTCAAAATAGAATCAATTACTTTCAATGAGTTCTTAACTTTCACTAAAGATTTTTATATACGTTCTTCTATAGATATGCAAATATAGAATTTTATTTGCATTTTATTCTGCAAATAGGTCGATGGGGAAAATAAAACTCCCCACCTT